AAACAATAATGCTTTCGAATAGGCATGAGTGATCAAATGAAATAAAGCAGCTCGGTAAGATCCCATACCTAAAGCTAACATAATATAGCCCAATTGCGACATTGTCGAATAGGCTAGACTTCTTTTAATGTCTCTTTGAGCAAGAGCCAAAGTAGCCCCTAATAGTATTGTTATTATACCTACCAAAGAAATTATATTCATTATGTAAGGTATGACTGTAAAAAGAGGAAAAAGTCGAGCTACAAGAAAAATTCCTGCTGCTACCATAGTAGCAGCATGTATAAGAGCCGAAATAGGAGTAGGGCCTTCCATGGCATCAGGTAACCATACATGAAGAGGGAATTGTGCAGACTTAGCAACCGCACCGACAAATAATAGAGAAGCACACAAAGTAAGAAATAAAGAATTGGCCCCATTATTATCAATCAAATTATTGGCTATTTCAAAAAAATCCCTAAATTCAAAACTCCCCGTTATCCAATAAAGACCTAAGATTCCTAAAAATAAACAAAAATCCCCTACACGATTAGTTACAAACGCTTTTTGACAAGCAGTTGCCGCGAGGGGTCGTGTGAACCAAAAACCTATTAATAGATACGAACACATTCCAACTAATTCCCAAAAAATATAAATTTGTATCAAATTTGAACTAGTAACTAATCCCAGCATCGAAGCGTTAAAAAAACTCATATAAGCAAAAAATTTCAAATAGCCTTGATCATGAGACATATAATTGTCACTATAAATAATAACCATTATTCCAACAGTAGTAATTAATATTAACATAATCGAAGTAAGCGGATCTATTAAGTAGCCTAAATCTAAAGAAAAATTATTATTTATGGTCCAAGACCATACATATTGGTAGACTGGACTGCCATTTATTTGCTGAATAGACAGATTGGCGGAAAAAAGCATAACGATACTTAGTAATAAAACACTAGGAAAAGCCCATATACGACGAATATTTTTTGTTCCCGCTGGGACAAGTAAAAGGCCTACCCCTATTGCTATAGGAACCGGAAGGGGGACGAAAGGTATGATCCACGCATATTGATACGTATGTTCCATAAAAAATAACATTTTTTTTTTTTTATTGTTAAATTGTTTCCGATTCACCAGCTCTTATATATTTAGAACGGAGCAAAAAAAATCAAGAAATTTCAATTTATAAAATAAATTTAATAGAATTTTTTTTTTATTAATATTTTATTATTTTATTTTGAATATTTTTAATTTCAATTTATTTCAAAATATTCAAATAAAAACGATTAAGTCAATGTTGATAAAATTATTCCTTTTTAATATTTAATTTTAATATAATAATATTAAAATTATTCCTTTTTAATATTATTATTAATTAAGATATATGAACATAGAGAATATAATATTTATATATATTCAAAATTCAAATATTCAATTCAATTATTTTATTATTACAATTACAATAATTAAGTTTCGATACAATACATAAAACAAGTCAAAAAATTATGACTAAAGTACTTAATTCCAAGGATCCTATGATCCACCAATAACTCAACCCGATAAATAAAAAAACAAGGGGATCTTGTTATTTTCATTAATTTATTCTGAATTCAGAATTCGGAATCATTAATCGGTTGTGAACTAGCCCGTTGGGGAACGAACGGAGTGAGTTGCTTATATTTTTTTTTTTCAATAAAGCAACTACTTGTGATCTAAACTACTTGTGATCTATTTTATTGATATTCGTCGATTTGTTATTCGTCACTTCAGTTTGCACGCGGAAGAGCTGGAATAAAAAAAATTCTGGTTCAAATCATGTATCGTTTAATAAATTAATTACTAATAGATACTCTAGATACTCATTTAGATATTCATTCTTTCGAATTTTTATTCGATATACTTTCTTGATCCTCGATCAATTACAATTAATAGTTAATAGAAATTATTAACTAAATATAGTTAATTAGTTAATAGAAAGAGTTTTACAGTCTGGTTTTCTTAATTTTCTTAAATTAAAATTAGGTAAAGGTTCTTAAACTTTTCAATTTCTTTTTTTTTTATTAGATGAAATGAATAGATGAAATGAAACATGGCAAAAATACAAAATCGAAACTCTTTTTTTTTTTTCTTTTTACCAATGGAAAACAACTCGATTTCTATAGCCATGAATACCATGTATATAATAGTAAATATCTTCATTCGAATATATTTATATATAATTTATATATATTTATATATAAAATAATAGCCAAATAATTTTTTCTTCAAAATATTAAAATAAAAATAGTAATAAAAAAAAAAGAAAATTGTTTTTTAATTTGAACAATAAATGTCTTCCACATTTAACTATAAAATGAATAACCTCTGCATTTTTGAATGGAAATTAAAAAAAAACGCGTATTCGTAAAAGTCTTGAAATAATCTTAATCGATATGAACCAACAAATTCGATAATTTATAAGATAAGAAATTGCCATTAATACATTAATATTTGATTTGAAACTTAATGAGATTAATGAGATAGAATCTTCTATTGTCGTATGTTGTAGGATAAAATTTTTGTGTCTACTAGACAGAGGCTCAAAAAATTAGGCACAATATACCATTGTAATCTTTACAAAGTTTTCTCTTTCTCGTTAGTGGTTTTTGGGGGGATGGGGATTGTTATTTCCCCATCGATTCACTTTTTTTCACAAAATAAAAAAATTTTTAAGGCTTATTTGGTTCTGTATACCGAATATATATTCTATGTTTTAACTTTTAACTATAGGATAGATCAGAATAGGATAGATCAGATCAAAATATACTATAGGATACATCAAGATACCTATCCATAAAGCGCAATACCCATTCCATAATGAATAATAATTTTAGAAATATTGAAGACAAATTACAATTTTTTGGTATTGGTATGTATATCTTCAGCCTACTAATGGTTTGACTAATACTTAATTGGTTTGGTAAATAGTACCCCAATTATAGGTACAATTAAAATCCTAGCAATTGGCAATTATTTATATTATAGTTCATCTTGTTTTCAAGCTATCCAACAAACATTTTAAACCTCCTTACAATTCTTTAATTTTAAATTTTACAAGAATTAAAACCACATAGTTTATAGTTTTTCGTGTGGTTTTAAAATAAAAAAAAAAAATAGCTCTACCCCACACTACAACTAAGTAAGTAAGGTAATTACTTAATAATTAAGTAAGGTAATTATTATTGAATTGAACGTTTAATTAATAGTAATTAGTAATTTAAAGGAGATTTTTAATCTAAAATAAATATTGCGAATTGCCTCCTCCAATCTCGACGATTAAAAATAAATGGGTTATTATGATTTCGAGCAAGCCGCTATGGTGAAATCGGTAGACACGCTGCTCTTAGGAAGCAGTGCTAGAGCATCTCGGTTCGAGTCCGAGTGGCGGCATATTTCTAAAAAATGAATACTATACTAATTACTAATTAAATACTAATTACTTTACTAATTTATAATTCCTATAATGGATAGAATATAATTCCGGATCTCCATTCCATTGTTGGAGGATATCCTTTTTAGGATTTTTTATGATATTTTTTACTTTAGAACATATATTAACTCACATTTCTTTGTCGATTGTTTCAATTGTACTGACGATTTATTTGATTAACTTATTAGTCCACGAAATCGTAGGATTATATGATTCGTCGGAAAAAGGAATGGTAGTCGCTTTTTTATGTATAACAGGATTATTAGTTATTCGTTGGATTTATTCGGGGCATTTACCCTTAAGTGATTTATATGAATCATTAATGTTCCTTTCATGGAGTTTATCCATTATTCATATGCTTCCTTATTTTAGAAAACAGAAAAATATTCTAAGTGCAATAACTGCACCCAGTGCTATTTTGACTCAAGGATTTGCTACTTCAGGTCTTTTAACTGAAATGCATCAATCCACAATATTAGTACCTGCTCTACAATCACAGTGGTTAATGATGCACGTAAGTATGATGGTATTGAGCTATGCATCTCTTCTCTGCGGATCATTATTATCAGTAGCTCTTCTAGTCATTACATTTCGAAAAAATACAAATATTTTTTTAAAATTAAAAAACAACCATTTTAGGGCATTTGGTGAAATTCAATACGTGAATGAAATAAGCCATGTTTTACAAAACAATTGTTTTATTTCGTTTAGAAATTATCACAGGCATCAATTAATTCAGCAATTGGATTGTTGGAGTTCTCGTGTCATTAGTCTCGGCTTTCTATTTTTAACCATAGGTATTCTTTCGGGAGCAGTATGGGCTAATGAAGCGTGGGGATCCTATTGGAATTGGGACCCAAAAGAAACTTGGGCATTTATTACTTGGACAATATTCGCAATTTATTTACATACCAGAACAAATGAAAATTTGCAAGGCTCAAATTCTGCAATTGTGGCTTCTATAGGATTTTTTATAATTTGGATATGCTATTTTGGAGTAAATCTATTAGGAATAGGGCTACATAGTTATGGTTCATTCGCATTAACATTTAATTGAAGAAAAGCAGTTACGAATAGAATATACAATACATAGGAATAGCATAAGTTAAGTATAGATAACGAAAGTTTGTGTAGTTTTTGAAAATTGAATCATTACTTGACTTGATTCAATTTTCAAAAACTACACAAATCAAATACAAATATTTTATTTGTTTGATTACAATTTTATTAACTTTATACTTATACTTTTACTTTAAATTTAAAATACTTTAATAAATAATAAATATAATAATATATAAATATATATTTATAATAAAATTGTAAATAAAGATATAATAAAAATTATTAGAAAAAAAAACTATCTATAAAAATAATTAGATATAATAGCTTCTACCTTGTCAATTGATAATGAGAGAACGAAATCCGGATAAATACCAATACCTATTACGGGTAGAAAGATACAGATTGAAAGAAATAGTTCTCGCGGCCCAGAATCCAAAAAACGAGAATTTTGAGAATTAAATTGCTTGTATCCGTAGAACATCTGACGTAACATAGATAATGAATAAATAGGAGTTAATATCATTCCAATTGCCGTTACAAAAGTGATTAGTATTTTTGGCATTAAAATAAATTTTTGGCTCGTAATTAGTCCAAAAAAAACTACCAATTCTGCAACAAAACCACTCATTCCAGGCAATGCAAGAGAAGCCAGCGAAAAGCTACTGAACATTGTAAATATTTTTGGCATTGGGATAGTTATTCCTCCCATTTCGTCGAGATAAACAAGACGTGTTCTATCGTAACTCGTTCCTGCCAAGAAAAAAAGTGCAGCACCGATAAATCCATGAGAGATCATTTGTAAAAGGGCCCCATTGAGTCCTGTATCATTTATGGAACTAATTCCTATAATTATGAACCCCATATGAGATACAGAAGAATAGGCAATTCTCTTTTTTAAATTGCGCTGACCGGGAGATGCTGAAGCTGCATAGATTATTTGAATTGCACCTACTATCATCAACCAGGGAGAAAATATAGAATGAGCATGGGGTAATAATTCCATATTGATACGAACCAATCCATATGCTCCCATTTTTAATAAGATTCCCGCTAAAAGCATACATGTACTGTAATGGGCTTCCCCATGGGTATCTGGTAACCATGTATGTAGGGGGATAATCGGTAATTTAATAGCATAAGCAATAAGAAATCCAAAATAGAATAGTATTTCCAATGCCACAGGATACGGCTGATTGGCTGATGTTTCAAAATTTAATGTTGGTTCATTGGAACCATATAACCCCATACCTAGAACTCCCATTAAGAGAAAAATGGAACCCCCCGCGGTGTACAAAATAAACTTTGTAGCTGAGTACAAACGTTTCTTCCCTCCCCACATGGATAAAAGTAGGTAGACAGGAATTAATTCTAACTCCCACATGATAAAAAAAAGTAAAAGATCTCTAGAAGAAAATGATCCTATTTGACCGCTGTACATTGCTAACATAAGAAAATGGAACAATTTAGAATCTCGAGTAACTGGCCAAGCCGCTAAAGTAGCTAAAGTCGTGATGAATCCCGTGAGTAAAATGGGTCCTATGGAAAGCCCATCAATTCCCAGTCTCCAATGAAAATCCAAAAAATTGATCCATTTATAATCTTCTTCCAATTGTATTAATGGATCATCCAATTGGAAATGATAACAGAATACATAGGCCGTTAGAAGTAATTCTAATAGGCATATACAAATAGTATACCACCTAATAACCTTATTTCCTCTATGAGGGAAAAAGAAAATAAAAGTACCCGCGAATATCGGCAAAACAACAATTATAGTTAACCAAGGAAAATCGTTCGTGGTAAAAACAAGATACACTTACTTTGACCCGAAAACCCGTACTCGAGAAAAGAATAATTCTTTTCTCGAGTACGGGTTTTATCGGTAAAGATAAAAAATGATGGATTCAAGTGGAATTTTCTCGAACGTATCAATAAGCTAGACCCATGCTACGAGTTGTCTCGTGCCATAAATAAACCCGGACACTCAAGAAATCGGTTGGGCAAGCGGATTCACACCTTTTACAACCTACACAGTCTTCTGTTCTTGGAGCAGAAGCAATTTGTTTAGCTTTACACCCGTCCCAGGGTATCATTTCTAATACATCCGTGGGGCAAGCTCGTACACATTGAGTACACCCTATACATGTATCATAAATCTTTACTGAATGTGACATTGGATCTATAATTTTTTTTTAACATCATAAAATTTCGATCTAGTAAAGTAGTAAATGAATTATATATTCTAGACACCAGATGAATCAATGATTTAGTAGATTTACCAGAATCAATCTACTTCTGGATCTGCTCATGAAAGAAGGCCAAGATACTTTGATTTATTACAGTTTGTTTATCAAACAGCACTATATGCTGCACATACTCATTTTGTTATTGTTAGATATTCCATATTTTTTATCTGTATGCCCCTATTTATTCAACAAATTCGATTGATTGATACGAGTTGATTTTCTGTTACGATGAATTGATGAAACAATAGCTAATCCAATAGCTGCTTCAGCGGCTGCAATTGCTATAACAAAAATCGAGAAAATGTCTCCTTTTAATTGGCGACTATCAAATAAATCCGAAAATGTTACAAAATTGATATTAACTGCATTCAGTATAAGCTCAAGACACATAAGCGCTCGAACCATATTTCGACTTGTAATTAATCCATAGATGCCGATGGATAATAAATAGGCACTCAAAACAAGTACATGCTCGAGCATCATTGAACAACTCCTCATCAATTTCGATTCATTTCAATATGAACAACAATTAAACCGATTCAATTGACTAAAATTGAATTTTAAAATTAAAAAAGTACGCAAGAAGAAAATGGAATAGATATAAATATTATAAATATAAATATAGAAAATTTCCTTTTTTATTTACATATACATGAAAAAAAAGAGTTTAAAGAAAAGAACAAGTCTATATTAAGTTTAAATTAATTAAAATTTAGTTCGAAATATTTAGTACTGACGAGCCATAGCAATTGCACCTATCAAGGCAACTAAAAGAATTATCGAAATAAGTTCAAATGGAAGAAAAAAATCTGTTGATAAATGAATCCCAATTTGTTGACCATTATTTATCAAGTCCTGCTCTATAATCTGGTTTGACCTTGTAGTCCAAACAATACCGTACCATGATGTATCTGGGATAGTAGTAATTAATGAAAAAAAAATACTTGTACAAACCAGTGAAGTGACTCCATCTCCAACAGTCCAAAGATAGAAATCTTTGTAATACTCTGAACCATTCATAAACATCACGGCAAATACAATTAATACATTTATTGCTCCCACATAAATAAGAAGCTGTGCAGCAGCTACAAAATGGGAGTTCGATGGAATATGGAATAAGGATGTACAAACAAGAACCAACCCCAACGAAAAGGCAGAAAAAATGGGATTGGTAAGTAATACCACTCCTAGACTTCCCACTATAAGACCTAATCCCAAAAAAACGAAAAGAAAATCATGTATTGGTCCAGGCAAATCCATTCTATGTAAAATAAAAGATAAATTATAAGTAGAAATTTTTCATGACCTTAATTGAAATTGAACAAACCAGAAAAAAAAGAGGTTACCTTATTTTTTTATATCAAGTGGTTTGGCCGTGCCTTTTTTTTTTATTTGAGTCGAATTCATAATTGTTCGAATTGTGGAATCTCCAATTACTGACATTGGCAACCGACCCAAAGCAATTTGATTATAATTCAACTCATGACGATCATAAGTAGAAAGTTCATATTCTTCAGTCATTGATAAACAATTCGTTGGACAATACTCAACACAGTTACCACAAAATATACAGATTCCAAAATCAATACTGTAATTAAGCAATCGTTTCTTTCGAATATCAGTTTCCAATTTCCAATCAACAACGGGGAGGTCTATAGGGCATACCCGAACACATACTTCACAAGCAATGCATTTATCAAATTCAAAGTGGATTCGACCGCGGAAACGCTCTGATGTGATCAATTTTTCATAAGGATATTGAATAGTTACAGGTAAACGATTAGCATGGGATAGGGTAATCATAAAACTTTGACCGATATACCTTGCAGCCCTTACTGTTTGTTGGCCATAATTCATGAACCCGGTTACCATGGGGAACATATCTTGAATATCTCTGAATAATTTGATGTTTCTTTCTCTTGCTCTTGAGAAGTTATGAATTTTTAATATCCTGTTACAATGAAAAAAGTTGGGAAGAAGTTGTCAATAATAAATTACCTAACGAAATAGGTAAAAGAAATTTCCACCCAAGATTTAATAGTTGGTCCATTCTCATCCTAGGTAAAGTCCATCTTGTTGTGATAGGAATGAACAGGAACAAATAAGCTTTAGCTAATGTAATAAAGATACCAATTGTTGTTACAAAGACTCCACCTATTTCATTTATTCCAAAAAACTCACGAATTAATATGTACGGAATAGAGAGATTCCAGCCGCCCAAATAAAGAACTGTTACAAATAATGAAGAAACTAGTAGATTTAGATAGGAAGCAACGTAAAATAAACCAAATTTTATACCTGAATATTCAGTTTGATAACCTGCTACTAATTCTTCCTCTGCTTCTGGTAAATCAAAAGGTAATCTCTCGCACTCTGCTAGGGAAGAAATTAGAAAAACAGTAAACCCTATAGGTTGGCGCCACAGATTCCAACCCCAAAAACCATATTTTGACTGCGCCTCAACTATATCAACGGTACTTGAACTGTTAGATAATCATAGTCGATGATAACATCACTATTTCCATCGCTATTGCAAAACCGTACATGAGACTTAAGCTTCATACGGCTCCTCGATGGCCACAAATAAATTTAAGAACTGGTTCAATATTATCTCGATATACGTGTCCTTATCTTATAGGGTAGATAGAGTAAAGATATATCGGAGAGTCCCAAATTAGACCAATGCAATTCTGTCGGCTATAATAAAAAAGTGCTTCTGAATTGATCTCATCCTTTAATTTAAATAAAAAATAAAATAAATAAAAATAAAGGATTACTTCGTTCCTGATAGTAATTGGTTTAATCAGTGGGTAAGGGCATACTCTGGATCGGGATCGTGGGGAGGTACTGCTTGATCATTTCTACCAACTTAAAGCCCCATCAGGATTCCTTTTATGTTAGGCTATGCGGAATAACCCCTTGGATAATTTACTTACATTATCACTATTACTAATCCTTTGTGTACTTTGGTATTCCTAGCCGTCCACTCATATTTCTTCGATCCCCGGTATGGTAATACATACAATAATAAAAACTACATATGATCGATCTTTTGTACCCGCTTCAAATTCTGATATGATAGCTAATCAACCAATCTTGGGGCACCCCGTTTCTACTGTATTATATTTACGTCCGCTTAACTCTTGTACCTAGGGAATGAGACTCAATCTTTTTACTGCCAATTTCGAAGCTGTTTTATTTCACTCATATAACTATCTGGTTTAGTTCATCGCCCCGAATGATGAATAAAAAAAAGAAGATATTTATTCATATTCAAGAAGTTTAAATTTATTCATATTCAAGAATTTAACTTTTTTCCTAGAACGAAAATGAAAAAAGAGGTAAAGTAAACAAAGTATATGTCCCAACGAATCGCACGTAGAGATATTGATAACACACATGAAGTTAATGGTATTTCATAACTAATTGATTGAGCAGCAGCTCTTAGACCACCTAAAAAGGAATATTTATTATTTGATCCATATCCTGACATAAGAAGTCCAATAGGCGCAATACTAGAAATGGCAATCCATAAAAAAACCCCTATACTAAGATCCGCTAAAACAAGGTGGTAACCAAAGGGAATTACTGAATAGCTTAGTAAAATGGATATGACCGCAATAGACGGCCCGATACTGAATAAACTAATATCTCCCCTAGATGGGAGAAGATCTTCTTTGAAAAGTAGTTTGGTACCATCTGCTAGAGCTTGAAGAATTCCAAAAGGACCTGCGTATTCAGGTCCAATGCGTTGTTGTACTCCCGCAGATATTTGTCTTTCTAACCATACAATTACCAGTACCCCTATTATGATTCCAAATACAGGAGTAAAAATAGGAATAAGTAACCATACGAGCCCATAAACCTCTTTTACGGATTCCGATCTGGAAAAAGAATTGATAGCTTGTACTTTTATCGTATCAATTATCATTTCAACGATCAACTTCTCCCATAATAATATCTATACTACCTAGTATTGTCATAATATCGGCCAATTTCATTTTTTTAACTAGCTGAGGAAGAATTTGCAAATTGATAAAACCAGGTGGACGAATTTTCCATCTCCAGGGAAAAACACTCCGATCTCCTACCAGAAAAATTCCCAATTCCCCCTTGGGGGCTTCTACTCTCACATAAAGTTCTTGTTTAGACAATTCAAAAGTGGGAGAAGGTTTCTTACTAATGAATCGATAATCAAAATCATTCCATTCCGAATCCTTTGTTTTATCAAAGCGCCGTACCTCTAAATTCTCATATGGCCCTCCGGGAATTCCTTCCAGGGCTTGTTGAATAATTTTGATGGATTCCACCATTTCACCGATTCGGACTAAATAACGAGCTAGCGAATCTCCTTCTTTTTGCCATTGTACTTCCCAATCAAATTCGTCGTAAGACTCATAATGATCAATTTTACGAAGATCCCAAGGAATTCCAGAAGCTCGTAGCATTGGTCCCGATAAACCCCAATTTATTGCTTCCTCTCCACTAATAATACCCACCTCTTCAACTCGTTCCAAAAAAATGGGATTACGCGTAATAAGCTTTTGATATTCAGTAACCCCTGTTAAAAAATACTCACAGAAATCCAAGCATTTATCTATCCAGCCGTAAGGTAGATCAGCAGCCACTCCTCCGATACGGAAATAATTATGCATCATTCGCATACCTGTGGAAGATTCGAATAGGTCATATATCAATTCCCTCTCTCGGAAAATATAGAAGAAAGGGGTCTGCGCACCGATATCCGCCATAAAAGGACCAAGCCATAATAAATGAGAAGCTATACGACTCAGTTCTAGCATAATTACTCTAATATAACTCGCTCTTTTCGGTACTTGGATATTTCCCAACTGTTCTGGTCCATTTACCGTTATTGCTTCTGTAAACATAGTAGCTAAATAATCCCAACGTGTTACATAAGGAAGATATTGTATAATTGTTCGATTTTCTGCAATTTTTTCCATTCCTCTGTGTAAATAACCCAATACGGGTTCACAGTCAATAACATTTTCCCCGTCTAGAGTAATGATGAGTCGAAGAACACCGTGCATTGATGGGTGTTGAGGACCCATATTGACTATCATGAGGTCTTTTCTTGTAGTCGGTACAGTCATATATTTTTTCCCCGATTCATTATTCCACGAATTGCTTAAAACCAAATGAAGTTCATTAAAAATATATTATATATATTAATATTATTAATTATTTTAGTTAGAATATAAAGAATATAAGAATATAAATAATAAAAAAAATGAGCTTAACGAGTTTTTGGCTCCCGAATATCCAATTGACTAATTAATTCTTTATAGCGGACTCTATTTTTCTTTGATAAATAAGCCAGCAGCCGTTGACGTTTTCCCAGAATTTTACGTAGACCTCTCTGAGATAAATAGTCTTTTCTGTGCAATTCCAAATGGGAAGTAAGTCTACGTATCTTATTGGTGAAACTGAATACTTGAAATTCAACGGACCCCCTATTTTCGTTTTTTTCTTCTTGCGAAATAACAGAAATGAATAAGTTTTTAACCATAACAAAAAATTCTTCGTCCCTTTTTCTTTATTTACATTACAAATATAGATTTTACTAATCAGTAATAATAATGCCAGTCATTTTAATTTGTTATACACAATAATCACAATAATCTGGATTTATTCGTATACTTCTTTTTTTTCTCAAATTCACTTAATTGATAATCAATACAATTTTTCAATTTTATTCAGATATGATATAGATAAAAAATTTCTAACCCACAAAAGAGAAGAATTTTGACCTAAGATAAGAAGATTATGACGATTCATTACTTTTACTTACTAGATAGAATGGCTAAGATCAAGGTCAGGTAATCAGTATCATGTACCATAATGTAATATAACAACACAGGGCTGTATATATTTGTTTGTGTTCATATACCATGTCAGAAATGGCACTTGATCCATGTAATGTAAATGTATCATCAACTAATTATCAATCGCGGATACATATGTATCCTTGACATACCGAAACGACTACCATTATTGGTATCAAACCAATAGCGATTCATACAAGCAAAATCTTCGAATCGATAATTTGGCCAAAGAAAAAATTTGAACTTAATAAATCGATTTGTATCTACATCAAGATGCTTATCCTCATAAAAAAATTGACCACATCGCTTTACATTGTTCCCATTGCAAAATACTGGATTTATATCCCCAACATTGACATTTCTTGAATTTAAACAAATGAGAATTCTCAATTCTCTACGACGTCTAGGAGATAAAAAATTTTCAGGAACAATAAAATCATAAAAATTTGCGTCTCTATTCCCATTTTCATATCGTGCAATGGATTCATTAAGACGATTCTTATCAACATCAACATTTCTTTTTTCTTGGTATCCTCGATTAGTTTGGTGCTTACTCTTATGCACCCGTGAAATAGTTATGGTTTGGTACATTATAAATTGTCCGTTCCATTTTATGGATAGCCGAGCTGGTTCAATAATAAATAGTCCCCTTTTTATCAATTTTGTAAGAGTTGTAGACTTCGGAATCAGCATTACATCCAAACTTATTTCGTCCCTTTGAATAGAGGATATAGCAATTTCCTTTGGATTTCTCAATCTAAGGAGTAGACAATATACCTTGATATTATTGATTATTTTTTGATTAAAAGCATTATCCCATTTCAATTGAAAAATAAAATATTTTTTCAGGAAGAAATCTAGTTCCGCTCCTATCTTGAATTTATTTTTATTTGTGCTTTTTTGAATGTATGATCCCCGATAATCTTTTTTAACATTTTTCGATGGATCAGCTCCAAGATTTTTTTTTTTTTTTGCATATGATCCAAGATCTCCTTGGACTGGCTGTTGTTTTTCTTCTTGATTTTGATTCTCTAATTCAAGAGATTTTTTTGGATTATGATTATATAATCTATCTTTTTTTTTCTTTTGGTTGATATTGTTACTAATGCTTTTATTTATATTCAATTTTAAACTAATGCTTTTATTTATATTCAATTTTAAAAAAAGTAAATTGATTGGTATGATCCACGGTCGAATCTTATATGTATTATAAAGTAACAAAAATTCTGGTAAAAACCAAAGTTCTAGATTCGATATTGGACAATTTCGGATTTCTTCATTCATTCCCATCCAGTCAAAAGATTTTTTTGTTTGATTGATTGGGCGGATTTGTTTATGAATCGCGAGAGTCAAAAAAACTTTCTTATCCATTTTCTCAATTGTTTGATAATAATTAGTCTGAGTCTTAGTATTTTTATTAATGTTAGCGCTGGCCCCGATATCTCTATTTCTCCATTCCTCAATATTGATCTTTTTTCTAAGACAAAAATTAAGAGTTCTCCAATCAAAATATTTTCTATCCGGATTTTTATCCCTATCAATAATAGAATCTTCTCGTAGATAGTTACCAAGGTCTATATCTCTCGGCAAATAAAAGAATTCGGGATTATACATATTGTAATTATAGGGAATCCCTTGGGCCTCGTTTACTTGTAATGGCAACCCATAAATATATGAACCCTTCTTATCTTCATAATTCATATATTTATTTGATAAAAGATCATATTTGTAGTTTTTTAATTTATCTTTTCGGTTCGGTAATGAATTTACAGCATATGCATAATTTTTTTCTTTCTTGTAATGAATTAATAAGTCTTTTTCATATGAATAAAAATTGGTTGAGTTTGTATTTTGAACCATAAAATTTTGATTGATTCTATTCCGCCAATTTTGCGGTACTAATCTAGACCATCGAGTCTGAGATAAATTGTATTTATAGTGATCATTACCCATTAACCAACTTTTCCATTTATTCATTTTAAAACCACAAAATTTCTTATACCTTGATTCGGAATGAAATATTCCTTGTGTTCCAAAAAAATCTTTTTTTATTCGATCCTTAATAAAAGGAATTGTTCCGTGATATTGAAATAAAAATTTTAAGTAATGCTTGTTGATAACTTGGACTTGTGATAATTTGTAAAATACATATGCCTGTGACAACGAAGAAAGGTCACAAAAAATCTGCGAATTTTGATTACTAATATTAATATTAGTAATCAACTTTTTTATAGTCGAAATAAAAAAAATTATATTTTTTTTATCAATATAAATTCCTTTTTTATTTGTTTCATCATTGGAATTATCCGTTATTTTTTTTTTTAATTGAAGTAAAATTTTTACATGTATTCTGGGAATAATATTAATGATACGTAAAAAAATATCTCTGTATATCCTTTCAATAAAAAAATTCAAAAAATAGTGACATTTGCGCATTAGTCGAGCACTTCTTCTTTTTAGCAAAATTTTTTTCGGCGATTCTAATCTTTTATCATCACAATTTGTTTCATTAGGACTAATGTTTATAGACGTAGTTATAAATATGTTTTTTTTCTCTTTTGTTATCTTTTCAATTTGGTTTCTGATTGTATTTGTCTTATCAGCCAGATCTTTCATCTTTTTTTCTGTCAGTGAATAATTTGTACAATCTGCAGATCTAATTCGAATGAACGATTCATGATTTATATGATTACTGATTAGTGATTTTTTTTTTTTATTTATATTCGATTCATATCCTTCCCTCAATCCAAATGATGGAATGAAACTTATTTTTTTAAGTTCTTTCATTATTCTTTTTATAAATCTAACTATTTTTCTAACCCATCCTGTTTTTTCTTTTGATACTTTTCCAAACCATTTTGTTCTTGCGTTTATAATTTTTAGGGCTAGAAAACATTTTTTTTTTACTTTTATAAGTTTTTTTTCAAGTTGTTTCAAAATAGGTTCAAAAAAGGAAGGTAGTTGTCGGGGAGAACCAAAAGGTAATTCAGCTTCCATTCCCCAAACTGTTAAAAAACAAAAATTATCTTTTTTACCTTTCTTTTTCATGGAATCTCTAGGATGTGATTGTAGCTTAGATCTGTGCCACGGTTTCAGACAGAAAGGAAATAGGATCTTTATCTGAATACCGTCGCTTAACCAATTTTGAGGAAATTCCGTTTCTGATAATTGAACACCATTATAGGTGCATTTAACATGCATTTCTCTACCCCAATCTTCAAAATCCTCATGCCACTCGGGGGATTGAAATACTAGTATACGTCCAACATTTTTGGCTATTATCAACGAGGGAAGTACTAGAGATTTTCTAAGAATTGATTGGGTTATTAACATAGAACCCCTTATTGCTTGAGCAAATAGAATAGTATCCCAAGTTTCTGCTATTGCTATACGCTCATTCTCACCTTTTTTTTTATCCTTTTCTTTCGCTTCTTCTTCTTCAGAATTTGAAATTTTGAATTCTGCGCCTGCACCTCCCGTCCAATTCCTAAAAATTAAACTCAACATTCGGGCGGTATCAAAAGAAAAAAAATTGTCTATTCTGTCCAAAAAAAGTGGTGAATGCACAGTTGTTTGAAACAGCCCCCAAGTAACCGTTTTACGTCTTTGAGCACGCATGGATCCTTTGATTATATCTCGACGAAAATCCGATTGTTGTGAATAACGTAGCAAATCCACCTCATCTCTTTGATCATGATTACTAGTAATGCTTGTATTTTTATTTGTTTCATTATCAGTAAAAATTACTACACGTTTGGCTTTTCGTGAACGAATACCACGATCTTTGGTTGACTCCTCTTCTTCTTCCAAATCGTCAATCAATTTGTATGACCACCGAGGGACCTTTTTATGGATTTTAATTCCAATCTTTTTTTTTCGAATTTTTTGATCATTGGAATATGTTTTAATTGTATCGAATAAATTTTTTGATTCATTTTGTGAATAAATCCGTCCTTGTTCTGAAAATAAAAAAAAATAAAGCTCTTTAAAATTAGGAATTGATTCCTCATCAAATTCACTTATTGACAGCAATAAGCGCCCAATGTCTTTCAATAATGACTTTCCATCAAAAGTCTTTATTTTGTCTTCAAATTCTGGAAAATCAGTAGTAAGGGCAGTAGTAGTAGTAAGCGGGAGTTCACCACCACCAAATTTTGAAAATTTAAGGATATCATGAAGTTTGTTTATCCAAAGAGTTTCGATAGAAGATTCTATCGAGTTTATTAAATACTCGTTCATGTTTGAACCTGAATACAATTCTTTGATTGTTCCACGATGGGGTCCATTCAAAAGAGGATCATATATTTTAGGTAAGCATTCTTGTTCAGTCTCATCATTGCACAATCTAGTTCTTTTTTCGAGTCCATCCATAGCAAGAGACCCCTTGTCTAGAGCTTCAATTCGATTGATAAGTTCGTTGATGAGGTTGTTTCGTTTTTGTTCATTGGTATAAAACCAATGATTATACAGTTCTGCTGGGGATAGCTTTTCTATCGTGCACAAAAGCATCTTCTGTTGTATCATTTCAAAAAACGTTGACAAACTGGGCGGATATGTAAAAGATATTCTTTGTTTTCCATCACTTGGGCATGTATAAAAAAAATGTTGTGACATTTCAGTTCTTACAGCGTTTTCAAATAGATCATTTTTTATATAGCGCAATGGACGATTCCATCGTTTATAGTCGAAAAGGTGAGTCACAAGAGGTTTTTCAAACCAGAATAAGTTTTGATCTTCTTTATTTTTTATTTCGAATTTCCAATTTTCTTGATTTCTATCAAGATAAGAATTTTTATAAACTGGGCTATTTTTATAGTATGTCTCTTTAAAGTGAAAGTTGAATTCATCCTTTGTTTTTTCCTTTCCATTCAAATTCACTTGGATCTCTTCCG